CCATTTGTATCTATATGCATCAGGATCCCGATTCATGGATCTCTCGGTTCGAGAAATAAGAGGATCGAACCATTTCTTCTGACTCTTTTTCAAATTCGATAAATGTTGGTTGATTGTATATTTCATTATAGTTCTATGATTCAGAGTATCATTTCCTATTTGATCCCTTTGAATTCCATATTCGAAGTTGCGATCGGATCTATTCATTAAAAAGAATTGATTCGATACATTTCTTATGTACCCACGGGTGCTATATTGGATTTGAATCAGATTTTGGATCAATCTATATTGATTGACTGCCTTCATTATGTTGTTGCTAGCAAATACCACTATTTTTGGTTTTGGATCTTCCAAAGCATTCCCGCAGGAGATCCGGACCAATTTTTTTCTGATCCTCCGATAAAAAGATTCATTCTCTTCATAAAAAATAGGAGGTAGAACCAATAAAGATTTCTTTTTCGATTCATCCCTGGAGTTGAATACCTCATTCAAGAAATCCAATCTGTAGGAATCAATAGAAAAGGCAAATCCCTTATGATACACCAGATCCGGCTCGGTTATTGATAGAGTTAATAGATCTGCCATTTCTTGAAATCTCTCTTCTGATTCAAAATCGTGGTGCAACGTGTATCCTCCCCTGTTCTGGTCATGGAATAGATGAAATAAATCAAAAAATGAATTTTGGTTCAAGAATGAAATCTTATTGGAACTGTCCATATCCGGTTCATCCTTCGGAACCATATCACATCCCGGATCTGATGAAATAGGATGAATTGAGACGGTATTTTGTAAATACGTAATTATCTTGAATATATCAACCATTTCTTTATTTTCCGATCTCCTGGAAGGGACAAAAGAAAAATCTTGTTGTTTCTTCAACCATTTCTGATCTCTAGTGGACCCCTCAGTAGGATTCGAACCCAGATGAAGTTCTGACCATCTGTCAGAGAAAAAAGAACGAATTGATCTTGTAGGATTCCCAAGAAATTCTTCGATTTCTTCCGGAAGCAGATGATTATTCATCTGCGTCTCACGTTCCGTGAATAGCCGGGACATTGAGGAATCCCCAGAAAGGCATTTCGGGAATCGGTCTGATTCTATCTCTGTTCGTTCCGTTTGAAGAAAGGAAGGATCCCAAAGAATCGATCTTTCTTTTAGTTGTTGAATCTCTCTTTGATGGATCAATGTGTGATATTCCGAATCCTCATTACTAATGGAATAAAAATGATCTCTGGATTGATCAGAAGATCCTTTCAATTGGCTAGAATCCGTTACTTGAACGAAAATAGATCTTGTGGAATCATATTGCATATTTGACGATACATTCCGTACCTTGCTAAAAAACCGAGCCTTGTTTACCAACCACACATTGTCTAACCAAATACAATTCTCTCTCGATACGTTCCTCAAAAAATCCGATTCGTGCGGATTCTTCCCCCAACTAACGAAGAGATCTTGGCGGAATTGCCACATATGAAATTGAGCACAATTTTGCAAAGAAATACCCCACTTGTTTCTCGAGAGGAGATGGGAAACATGCTCAATATCATTTGATTGAATAGTTGACCCAGCTCCTTGTTGTTTGAAGAAACCCTCCGCTTCAATTGGTCTTTTTTCACGAAAAGCAGACATGAGATAACAAATCCAGTGTTTCACTAAGATTTCGAATAGCTGTCCCGAATTCAAGTTAATTATGTTTCGCTTCTTCCTCGGAGAAAGACGATCAAACAATTCCCAATCATGGTCCTTGCGGATCGGATCATCCGTATAGGATACAAAAGGAGACTCCAGATATTTGATATCTTTCTCTTTGAATGAGATCTCAATTCCAGCTACGGTTTCATTAGATATCTTACAACTAGAATCCCTCTTTTTTCCGATCCGGTTCCTCCAACACCGCGAACCCCAGTTAGATTCAGGCATGATACACTTTTTAGTTATTGGGAGAACCCAAGTACTCTCTTTCGGATCCATGAAACAACTCTCAGAGATCTTTTTTCCTTTTGGAAGATACAGGAGCGAAACAATCAACCTATTGATATTGGAAGACCCAAAAGATTCTTCCAATGTATCATTTCTGGGTCCAATGGAATTCATAGGTATAGGAAGAAGCCCCATCAAATAGAGATTTTTTCTTTCGACCATATTTCGATTGTTAATACGATATATAAGGACCGCTACTGCAAGCAGTACTACACCTTTGATCGTGAAATATCGATTGCTTGTTGAACCCCGTGAATCGCGTGAAAGTAGGATACTCAAAATTCGGGGGTCAAAGAGTTTCATAAAACGTTCTTGGTGGAAAAAAATGTGAGTGAAAGATCCCACGGAATCGAATTTGGTCCACGAATCTAAGAAATAGTGAGAATTCTTGATCTCTCTCAATATCTCTCTCAATTCGAAGATCCAGGATTTTAATGGATGTCGTTTCACTGCTTCCTGCTTCATTGATTCCTCCTAAGGATTTCATTTCAATTGGAATTTGGTTATTCACGATGTA